TTCTATAGATTAGTTTAAATTTTAATTTCTTTGAATTTTGAATAAAATTGGAATATTGGAATAAAATATTTTCTTTTGTATTCTAATACAATAATTTTGTATTTTTTATTAAATTTATTATTTTATATTTATTTATTATATTTTTTATTATATTTATTTATTTATTATTTTATATTTATTTATATAATTTATATATTTAATTTTAATTTTATATAATTAATAATTATATAATTTTATTTTAATTTTATATATCTTTTATTTTTATAATTTTTATATATTTATATAAATTTATATTTAATTAAATATATTTAATTAAATAATTAATATAAATTAATATAATATATATAATATTATAATATAATAATTAATATATAAATAAATAATAATTAAATATATAAAATATAATTAAATATATAATAAATATATAATATAATTAAATATATAATAATTAAATATATAAAAAAAAATATATAAAAAATAATAAATATTTAAATATAATTTAAATATATAAAATTTAATATAAAATATAAATAATTTAAATAATTAAAAAATAATAATAATAAATAATTAAAAATTTAATAAATATAAATAATTAAATAAATATAAATAATTAAAAATTTAATATTTTTTTTCTAGAATAAAACTAGAATAAAATTATAAGAATAAAATTATAAAATTTTTTCTAGAATAAAAAAAAATAAGAAAAAAAGCGCCTTCTTTTATTCGAAACGTCTCGTGATCCTCAACCAATTGTGTGCTTCAATATAATTACCAGGAGTAAGTGCTATAGCCTGTTTCCAATACTGAGCGGCTTGATCAAACCAAACTTCCGCGATTTCAGAATCACCCTGTCGAATGGCCTGTTCTCCCCGGTCGGACTAGGTAGATTAATTCCTTCCCTTAGAACCGTACTTGAGGGTTTCCTACCTCATACGGCTCATCAACTCTTTTGGTGTCCCGTTACTATATCCATTAGCTATTGAACGTAACTTATCGTGGATCTATTCCCATTTTTGGGGTTAACCGCAGAGGTGTATTACATAAGTTTTAAACTGAAATTTGGATTCAATTTGCATTACAAATCGGTTTTCTGTATTTTATTTCGTTTTAGCTTTTTTCCCACCTTCCGAAGACGAAATTCCCCCTATTGTTAGAATTTTCCGAAAGGTAACTATCTCGGTTTCGTATAGAAATTGCTATAGAATCTTTGAAAAAGACTTTCCTTACTAAGAAAGAAAGGACTTACTATCTTTGGGATCTGATCCTACACCGCTGCTCTTTAGTGGATCGACTCTATTACATAAGTCAATTCCTAATTTTTATCTCATTATACATTATATGAGAATATGAGATAAAAACGCAGTTAGTATTGTTGCGGTTCTAAACCTCGCGAATTGATCTTTACGGCGCTTCCTCTATGAATTAGATCCTTTTTTTATCCATAGACAAAGTAGCTAGGTATATCTATTTCTTCATATTTAAATTTCAGTGTAAATTTTTTTTTCTTTACTACAGCTGATAAAAATCGTTAGTTTAGACGATACGTATGTAGAAAGCCCCTTTTTTCTTTTTTCCTTCTATTTCTATAGTGAAGATAGTCGCACGTAATGACAGATCACGGCCATATTGTTAAAAGCTTGTGGTAAGAATGGATTTCGTTCTAGTGCTCGAAAATAATATTCCAAAGCTTTCGTATGTTCTCCATTACTTGTATGAATAAGACCTATATTATAGAGTATATAACTTCGATCGTAGGGATCAATTTCTAGTCGCATAGCTTCATAATAATTCTGTAAAGCTTCCGCATAATTTCCTTCGGATTGAGCCGACATCCGTTACGGTCGCCATTCAATTAAAAGAATCTCCGTTCCAGAACCGTACGCGAGACTTGCATCTCATACGGCTCCTCCCTTATGTGCATAAGGAGAATAATCCATGAAATCCAAAACTCTAATAATATTCTCATTATGGACTAAGCGGGGCTAGTGTTTTTACAAAAAATCTCTAGCCAACCTTCCTGCAAGAGATCTTTTCTCCACACTTGGGACTAGATTAGATATAAAAAAGAACTCCAACAATTTCTTTGTTTTCAACGCCTCCTAATTTCCCGGAATTAGTCACTTCAACAGCCTTCGATGGTTATATTGATATCCAAAGTACGAACGAGATGGATGTTTGTTGCCCCAACCATTCTTTTAGCCCCGAACCTAATTCTAATTACAATAAGGAAAGGGGTCATTTCTACCAAGGTTTTCGTGTTGTTGATTCCTAAGTGTAGCGCTTCTTCCCTTATGCTGTCCATCGGTACTCGTGGAGTAGGATTTCCCGAACCTCTAGGTATAACCTTTCGCTCAATACTAGAATCAAAAATTGAAACATAGTATCTGAGGTTGCATTAATCGAGGATACACGACAGAAGGAATTGTTCTATTTCTAAATTTCACCTTCAACAAGCGTAGATTTTTTTTTATTTCGCGTACGAACTAGAGAAATAGAAAAA